GATGCCCTACTGCGTTACAAAATTTCGCTTTAGCCAATGATCCAATCAGAGGAATAATTGGAACTATTGTATCGAGTTTATTGGGAGCATTCTTTAGTGGAAATGAATTTTCTAGCATTTGATTCCGCACCACTGCAGGATTTCGTCGAACACTTGAAAAGTAACTCAAAAAATCGAGGGAATGCTTGGATAATTGGTTTATACGGATACTTGCCGCGTGAGACCATACATCAAAATGACATTGCCATAAATTGACAAGGTAAGATTTCCATTTATTCATTAGAAGAGGTGTGTCTTTGGAAGCCAGAATTGATTTTCCTTGATATCTAACATAATGCATGAAAGGATCCTTGAGAAAGCATGGGATGACCGGAAAATCATTAGCAAAGACTTCGGCAAAATGTTCTATTTTTCTATATAAACAGAGTCGTTCAAAAAGGACTCCAGAAGATGTTAATCGTAAATGAGAAGATTGGTTACGGAGAAAAAGGAAGATGGATTCGTATTCACATATATAAGAATTATATAGGAATAAAAATAATCTCGGATTACTTTTTGAAAAAATGGAAATAGATTTATTTGTAATAATAAGACTGTTACAATTAGAATACTCATGAAGAAAGAACCGCAATAAATGCAAATAAGAAGCATCTTTCACCCGGTAACGAAGGGTTTGAACCAATATTTCCAGATGGGCAGGGTAGGGTATTAGTATATCCGCCGAATAATTTAAATGTGGGAACTTTTCCTCTAAAAAGGGAAATATTGAATGAATGGATCGTAAATTGTAAAATCTTACGATTTCTGCCCCTTCTAAAGAAGATATTAATCGTAGATAAAATGGAATTTCCACAATGATTGCAAATCCTTCTGATAGAATTTTAGAATGCAAATTCTTGTTGTACCCAAAAAATGGATTTTGTTTAGAATCATTAGCAGAAATTATCAAATAATTCTGTTGATACATTGTAGTAATTAAGCGTTTTACAATCAGTAAACTAGATTTATTATCATAACCTATATTTTCCAACAACATGTATCTATTTAAACCATGACCATGAGCAAGTGCATAACTATATTCCCGAAAGATAAGTGGGTATAGGAAGTCATGTTGCCGAAATCTATCGAGTTCTAAATATCCTTGAAATTCCTCCATTTAAAATTAGATGGGGATAAGGGATTTCTTTTGGGTTATTAAATGACACATAGTACGATACAGTCAAAACAGGATATTATAGTAAGAAATAAATAGATATATACCCCGGAACCAGATAAGACTGATCGACGGACTCTTTAGCCTCTCCTTTTCCATCTAATTTAATTGGTTTATGTTCATTCGAGGATAACAAGATGGTTAGAAATCCTTTATTTGTTCAACCCAATCGCTCTTTTGATTTTGGAAAAAAAGGATTTTTATCTTTATCAATAGACTGCTTTTTCTACACATTTACCCCCACACTCTAATGGAGAATAGCTACTAATAATTAGGATTTAAAAATAAATCGATGATCCACTTATGGGAAAAGCATTTCCCGCATCAAGGACTAATCCATTTTTAACGTTTAATTAGATCGGGTAATCGTTCAAATTAAGAACAGAAGCTCGTTTCTTTTTTTTTGTTTACCTATAATTGGAGCCATAGGGCTCTATCCATTTATTCACTTAACCCAAAATTTAATTTTATTTTTTTTCGTCAAGAATTTAAACAAAGTTTTGAACCGATCCGCTAAGAATAAAATATTCTCAGAATTCCACATTGATACGACATGCTGCTTTTTCCATTCATTCCTTTGAGGATCAGTCGCGGTCTTACAAGCTCTAGAGATAGTATCGACGAAGACGTTGCTTCATACAAATGTGTAAAAATTGCCAGTCGCACTTAAAAGCCGAGTACTCTACCGTTGAGTTAGCAACCCCCCCCCCCCCCAAAAAAAAATGTGTAGATCCAATCGGAATAAAAAATTAGATTTAATTGCACACCGAAATCCAAATAGTAAAATAGCAAAAATATTGCTAATCGATTCTGAACATAAAAAAAATAATGAACATATTAGATGCAAATACACTGACTTCTAAAATAAGAATCTAGATTAAGATAAGGATATGGATTAAGTCAAAATTGATGTACTACCACGGATTTAGTTCGTATCTTATCTTATCCATTATTATCTTATCCGTTTTTTTTTTTTTCAATAAAATAAATAATAAATAAATAAAGGCTTCTCGTATCCCAGCAAATCCGACGAATCCATCGTTTAAATAAAGTAAAATAAAAAAACCAAGTCCATAGATGGAACAGAGGGAAATAGATACATTTATTCATGATCGGATTATATTTGTTTGATACACTGTTGTCAATATGAATGTAAATCTTAAGAAAAGAACACAATGTGGAGAACCATAAATTAAAATAAAAAAAAATTAAATATTGAATTAATATAATAAAATATAAATTATACAAATAAAGAAAAAACTAATGACTTGTATTGAATTGGCACTAATGTAAATATTTTGGATTTAGAAATCCAACTACTTCGGTTATTCATTTGATCTTTTTTTCATCTGTCTTAAATTAAATGAATTTCTATCACTAAAATAAAAATAAATTTTTGTCGTTATAGAAGACGACATTTTTTAGTAGTAATAATAAATAGGTATGAATAGAACAAAAGAGGGGGCTTATATAACTTTGTATAACCTTTTATATACTACCGCCCCCCCCTCTTTTGTTCTATTCATTAATTGAATTTAATCTGTTGATTAAGGCAAAGTTCCATAAAAACTCCCGCCTTCTTCGAAATATCATGAACAGTTCCCGTAGGTTGAGCGCCCCTTTCAAGGAAATATAGAATAGCAGGAACATTTAAATAGGTTTGATTCTTTAGCGGATCATAAAAGCCCACTTTCCGAAGAGCTCTTCCTTCTCTTCGGCATCGAGCATCAATTGCAACGATTCGATAAACCACCCATTGGGATAGATGTAGATGAATAATACCCCCCCCCCTAGAAACGTATAAGAGGTTTTCTCCTCATACGGCTCAAGAAAATTCGAAGTCTACGGATCGAATTTGAAATTTTTAATTAGTAATGTCAAATGGATCCATAAAATAATCAAATCAATTAAATATGAGTTAAGTACTTTTTATTATTCCTTATTCTTATCCGAAAAATAAAATCATTTGTATTCGCATCCTCATAACTCAAGTTGGATAACTCGCTAATAACCCAAGGAAACCCTTTACTTTAGGTATTTCGTTTATTGAGCGATCTCTAACCACGCACCTTTTTTGTCTTTAGAATCTATTTTGATTCTTAATTAGAATCTATTTATTGAGACAACTGAAAGTGGTATTTCCTTGTTCCAGGATTCTTTATCGTTTCTTTGAATCATTGGGTTTAGACATTACTTCGGTGATTTTTAATCGTTTCAAAAAACGTCAGCAACATACCCTTTTTGTGATTTCTTTTTATCAAAAAATCATACAAATGGTCGATTTGATTCCTGCGCGATACACTTTTAATCGAAAGAGTTTTACCAATTCCAAGAGGTTTTACTTATAAATTTTAAAATTGGATCCTTTCGATTTTTATATGGAAAATATACTTACGAAGCTGTTTCAACTTATTAATTAACACTAACCCTAGATCCGTTCCCTTAAAAAATAAATCAATACTTTTTTTTACTCGAGCTCCATTAAGATCATGTACTATTTACATCCCAACCCCCGACCTCAAAAAGGAGGGTTCTAGTGAAACAGAACAAACGATGTCGAGCCAAGAGCACCCTCATTCCTATCTAATTAATATAAAAAGAAAATGATGGATGTAAGAATCCACAGACGACCATATCCCTCAAGTCGCACGTTGCTTTTTACCACATCGTTTTAAACGAAGTTTTACCATAACATTTCCTAGTAGGTTGCTGTAAACCGTATGTAATTGATTCCATTATGGACTCATGAATAATCATTGGTTCGTTCGGTACATAGTAATCCATACTTTTATGAATGGGTAATTTCTCAAGAAGTATCATCACGAATTAAATTTAACCCCATATAATATATATTATAAATATTTTTTTAATATATTATTTTATTTTTTCTTTAGAATTATAATCTAAATATTAGAATATAAAAAAATTGAACTAATAAATAACACAAATAAGTTTTTTTTAATCTGCATCTTGAGGTGACTTGCTAAAATAGATTCACCAATTTCACACTTCTTCGAGTACCAAGGACTCATAAGACATTATTAAAAATATTTAATTGATTGAAAAATTTCCTATTTCACTATCATTACATTATTTGAATAAGGCTTTACAGTAAAAATCGCATTTTGATAATAATAGAGAAAAATTCATATTCGGATTAAACCATAAAAAAAAATGTAAATTCTTTTTGTTTTTCACGAGGTGGTGGATAAAGACTGATAGAATAGAGGCTTTGGGTTGTTATTCTTTTTGATAAATCATAATTAAAAGAGGATCCCCATACCTATCAGGTAGACTAAACAAATATCTTTGAAAGTAATTAGAAACATTCTATGTTAAAGGGTAAAGTTAAATATTTAAAATTTAGGGATAACAAATCTATTGTCACAAAACTCAATTGAAATAAAATAAAGTTTTCAATGAATCAATGAAATAGAAGAAATAGAACGATAACAATACATATATATAAGCCTTCGCTTCCTTTCTGCGTAGTTTATTTGACTTGGAGTCAATAATCCGGCTGCAATTATTTCCTAAGGAAAAGCGACTAAGATGTATGAATACACTTTGTCTCAATTGGTACATATCATATATTTACAATTTTTCATAAAAGAAAACACAAAATACTTAAAGACGGGGTTCAAAGAAAAGACATATGTTACGTATGTAACTTGATTTTTTTTTAATGAAATTCAGACAGCCGCATATATTGAAATTGGTATTTTACATTGACGTTTAACTACTATCTACTGCGTCAATTCTATGAAGATGATGAATCCTAAATAAAAAAAGAATCCTATTAGAGTGTTCCAGACTATTACTATTTTGTATAAATGTAAATTAAAACAAGTACAGATTAAATCATGGCTCGTATTTTTATTTTATGAAGAACTAACTTATTAAATAGAAATATGATTTAATCTATGCTCTCATCTTACCTCTTACCTGTATACAAATAGATTAAATTTCATCTGTGTGTTATTTGAACACGATTCGATTTTTTATTTTTGAAAAAGATATAATTCATATAAGAATTAATCATTATAGGAAAGCAAAATCAGATTATAACCAATCTTATTCTACTCTTAAAAAAAAAAATAAGGTTGTTTAAAAAAGGGCAATCTTTCTTTTATTCTGATATAAAATAGAAAATCTATATTCTGATATGATATATATAATATAATAGGTATGCTCTGGGACGGAAGGATTCGAACCTCCGAATACCGGGACCAAAACCCGTTGCCTTACCACTTGGCCACGCCCCATTTTTGATTTCTATTCGACATTAATAAAGACTAATATTGATAGTAGTTCTTCGTCAATTCTAGTCCAAATCTATATAGAATAGATTAGAGTGTTGCTAGGATTTTGAGACATTTAGATAGAGAATTAAACGACATTTATTGATCATTACATACAATTCAATTAAGATATTGTATGAAAGTATGGTTTTGTCTATTCTCTTTTGATTTGAGAATTGAAGGATTTTTGATTGGGTTAATTCAAAAAAAAAAATAAGATTATAATAACTCATATTAAGAACTCATCATATTAATAACTCAATCAAAATAAATACAATTATCTTCAAGAACAAAGAAAAAAATGTTTGTTATGCTTAATATCTTTAGTTTGATCTGTATTTGTCTTAATTCTGCTCTTTCTTCAAGTAGTTTTTTCTTCTCAAAATTGCCCGAGGCTTATGCTTTTTTGAATCCAATCGTAGATTTTATGCCAGTAATACCTTTGCTCTTTTTTCTCTTAGCTTTTGTTTGGCAAGCTGCTGTAAGTTTTCGATGAGATCTTTAATAAGGTCCTAGAAAAATTCATGATTTATTCTTAAAAAAAAAATTCTAACAATTCATAAGATCAGATAAGTCTTATAGTATAACCCTTCGATTCAAATAATTAAATTCTTGGATCGCCACAATAAGTCTGGGCTCCCCCCAGTTCCTCATTCGGACCCTTTTTTACAGTGAAAGAACCTAGTAGATTCCTCCGCAATATCTAATTGCGGGTATGAAAAAGCTTTTGGTAATGAAAGACTTGACTCTTATTACAAATGAATTTCTGAAAATTATTTTTTATTTCTATAGATTTAGAAAAATAATTTCGTGGTGTCAAAATAAGTGGTATAAAAATGGAGAATCTATTATCTTTTTTTTCCAAAAAAAATGATCTTGGAGATTGTGTAATGCTTACTCTTAAACTATTTGTTTACACAGTAGTGGTATTCTTTGTTTCTCTCTTTATCTTCGGATTCCTATCTAATGATCCAGGACGGAATCCTGGACGTGAAGAGTGAAGAATAAAAAATAACAATAAAGTTTCTGTTTTCCTTGCTTGATTTTAAAATGTTCTTAGGATTTTTTTTATTCCACATTTTTAACTATTAATTAAAATGAAATAAAAAAAAGACTCGTTGAAAGAGAAATTGAAAGATAAAGAAAAAATACCAAGTCATTGACTAAAGCGGAAAGAGAGGGATTCGAACCCTCGGTACGAAAAACCCGTACAACGGATTAGCAATCCGACGCTTTAGTCCACTCAGCCATCTCCCCAAATTGAAAGAAAAAGGATAATTACTAGATTATATTACACAAAAACAGTAAGGCTTGAAAAAGGGCCCTCTCTTTATACCTCTTTATTATTCAGTATATAATTATTATATAGATATCTAATTATAGAGACATAGAAAAATAGAAAAAAAAATATAGAAAATAAAAATCAGTGATTTCATTTAGGTAAAGTAAGGGAAGGGCTCGAAAGCGATATCTCAACTCCACTATTCCAATGAATATAAATTTAGATATATAACCACCTAATGCCCCAAGAATATTATATATTATATAAACTATAAACTATAAATTATATAGCAATGAATTTCTTATATAAAAAAATTATAGAATTAATAAATAGTAAATAGAAAGTAATAATAAATATATAAATTAAAATTAAATAAATAATAAAAAAAGAGTACCTCTTTGCTTTCGTCTGCAAGATCCTTTTTTACTTTTACTTCCACAGCGCGGCCCCCGGGCCTGACCGGGCCGGGTCTTTCGTTTTTGTTCCAATGAATCATAGAAAAAAATGATTTATTTGATTTGAAAAAAAAAAATGATTAATGATTGTTGTTGTTTCAAGAACAATCATAATAAAGGCAATTTCTATTCCTATCATACAGAATAGAATAGAATCCGAGTGTCATTTCTTAATTATTTTATTCTTTTTTTTTTTTTTTTATTCCAGTAAAGTAAATGGAATAAAAAAAAAAGAATAGAACCATATAT